TTTTGGTATGTTGGGCGATATTATTATTGCCGAACCAAATTCCTACATTGCATTTGCGGGTAAAAGAGTCATTGAACAAACATTGAATAAAACAGTACCCGAAGGTTCACAAGCGGCTGAATATTTATTCCAGAAGGGCTTATTTGACCTAATTGTACCACGTAATCTTTTAAAAATAGTTCTTAGTGAATTATTTAAGCTTCACGCCTTCTTTCCTTTGAATTCAATCAAGTAGGGTGCACTAAGTTCCATTATTTGATTTGTAGGAAACAAGTAATTAGTTTATCAAGATCAAAGTAAATAAAAATGTAGTTTTCTTGGGTAACCGTTGTAGAAAGAATCAAAAATTGTGGATAACTCTTTTTTTTACCCGGCTTCCCCATTACGAATTAATAAGTCCCTAGCAATTGAACAAGATATACAAGATATGAAAGGGTGAGTTGCCTCTTTCGGCAAATTCAGTAATAAAAGATAAAATAGTATAATAAAGCATTAATTTCCACCTTTCGCAAATTTGTAAGAAATTCTTTCTTTCTTAAATTAGAAGACAAGACATAAAAAAACGACGAAAAAGACTAAAGTTGCTTGTCATAGGTCTCTTTTCTTTCATATAGAAAAACGAATAAGTCCATTTATTTAGTTCTACATTCCTTGGACTTATTCTATAATATCCACTATTTAGTTATATTTACTAAGAATTTTCAAATGAACTTCATTAGTATTATTGCATTAATTGATAATAACTACTACGAACTACAAATTCAGAATAATTTTGAATTCTAAATATTCAACAAAAAATTAACAGGTACAAATAGTCAACCGAGGTACCCCACTTTATGACAGCTTTTAATTTTCCTTCTATTTTGGTGCCCTTAGTAGGCCTAGTATTTCCGGCAATCGCAATGGCTTCTTTATTTCTTCATGTTCAAAAAAACAAGATTGTTTAGATCTGAGGGGACCTAATCTCAGCCATTTTTTTTTTTGAAACTTAGACTTGTAGCCTAACACAGATATTTTTGGAAATGAAATATGGTATAACATGTGATTTACGCCGAAACAAAAGTCTTATGCCTGCAGAAAATGATCATAGGTAAATGAATGAATTCTAACTAGTTTCAAATAGATCAGTATCACTGGATGACTAAATGTGTAAAGTTGGTGGATCTATATGTATATCAATATATATTGGGATCATATGAAGGGTATGTTATTATTATTTTAGATCGAATCAATTTGCTGAATTATTCCTTACTAAAGGTTCACCTCAAACTAGTACTAGTTCACATCAAACTAGTGCTAGTTGATGAGAGTTCCTTTGGAACCAAATAAAGGAAAATTTGGGGCATTCTCCCAATTCCAATAAAATGAAATTAGATCAAGTATGAGTTGGCGATCAGAACACATATGGATAGAACCTATAACGGGATCTCGAAAATTAAGTAATTTTTTCTGGGCCCTTATCGTTTTTTTAGGTTCATTAGGATTCTTATTGGTTGGAACTTCTAGTTATCTTGGTAGAAATTTGATATCTTTTTTTCCGTCTCAACAAATCCTTTTTTTTCCACAAGGAATCGTGATGTCTTTCTACGGGATCGCGGGTCTCTTTATTAGTTCCTATTTGTGGTGCACAATTTCCTGGAATGTAGGGAGCGGTTATGATCGATTCGATAAAAAGGAAGGAATAGTTTGTATTTTTCGTTGGGGATTTCCTGGAAAAAACCGTCGCATATTCCTCCGATTCCTTATAAAAGATATTCAATCCGTTAGAATCGAAGCCAAAGAGGGTATTTCTGCTCGCCGTATCCTTTATATGGACATTAGAGGCCGGGGAGCTATTCCGTTGACCCGTACTGATGCGAATTTGACTCCACGAGAAATGGAACAAAAAGCCGCTGAATTGGCTTATTTCTTGCGCGTACCAATTGAGGTCCTTTGATAAAATAAAAGGGGTTGGCTGAAGAACGACTGCTTTTTCAGCAGGAGAGAAAAAAGCATTCTTGTATTTTTCTATAATATAACTTAACTGGAGTTTCACCTGAGCATTCAGTTGAGCTAAACCTGGCGTATATGGAACAGCTAGAAAACTATTTTTTTGTTAGGCGTAAGCAATTTCGTTTGAAATTCCAAATTTGTTGGAAATGATACTTTATATGAAGAAGATTTGCCAACTCACCTTTCTTTTGTGTTCCTTACGAACTAATAATGGAGTTTTCTTAATAATGAGAACTGGCTTATGTCTTGTTTGGACGTCCCTTTTTTATCATCATAATATCTTTCTCTCAATTATTCTATTCTTGGCTATGAGTAATCTTGCCATTTTTTCGAAATATTTACTCTTTTTATAGAAAAGGAGTTCTTTCGGCTCAAAATTTCAATAATATTCATTCATTAAAGTACTTCTTTCAGTCATTCATCGAAAGGAGATACTTGTTGTGGATTTGATGAATTAAGATATCTCAAGATTGTTTATTATTTCTTCATTCGAATTCGAAGTAGAGTCTTAGTCTATTCCTGTACTTTCTCTAGATATTGAAAAAAACCACAAATAAATAGATTTAATACCCTGTCTAGAACTCAAACATGTTAAAAAAAAAATATTAGAACACAGAGAGTCGATGGGGTTAATTAACAATTCACAGATGAAAAATGGCAAAAAAGAAAGCATTGACTCCTCTTTTGTATCTTGCATCTATAGTATTTTTGCCCTGGTTGATTTCTCTCTCATTTACTAAAAGTGTGGAATCTTGGGTGACTAATTGGTCGAACGCCAGTCAATCCGAAATTTTTTGGAATGATATTAAAGAAAAAAGTATTCTAGAAAAGTTCCTAGAATTAGAGGAAATCCTCTTCTTGGACGAAATTTTGAAGGAATATTCGGAGACACATCTACAAAAGCTTCCTATAGGAATCCAAAAAGAAACGATCCAATTAATCAAGATACACAATGAGGATCGTATCCATATGATTTTGCACTTATCGACAAATCTAATCTGTTTTGTTATTCTAAGCGGCTATTCCATTTTAGGGAATGAAGAACTGGTTATTCTTAACTCTTGGGCTCGGGAATTTCTATATAATTTAAGTGATACAATAAAAGCTTTTTTGATTCTTTTAATAACGGATTTATGTATCGGATTTCATTCACCCCACGGGTGGGAACTAATGATTGGTTCTGTCTACAAAGATTTTGGATTTATTCATAATGATCAAATTATATCTGGTCTTGTTTCTACTTTTCCAGTAATTCTGGATACTATTTTTAAATATTGGATTTTCCGTTATTTAAATCGGGTATCGCCATCACTTGTAGTTATTTATCATTCAATGAATGATTGAGAAATGATCAATCAATATTAATATAATCCAAAAAACTTCCTATCCGGGGGTTTTCATCCCAGAGTATTCCAGTAAAATGATTCCAGTAAATAGCAGAATCGTGGATAGTGACCTATACTAGTAACCTACCCAATTTATTGTAGAAATTTTCGGATCAACGATTAGACCATGCAAACTCGAAATACTTTTTCTTGGATAAAGGAACAGATTACTCGATCTATTTCGGTATCACTTATGATATATATCATAACCCATACGTCAATTTCAAGTGCATATCCCATTTTTGCGCAGCAGGGTTATGAAAATCCACGAGAAGCGACTGGACGTATTGTATGCGCCAATTGCCATTTAGCTAATAAGCCCGTGGATATTGAGGTTCCACAAGCAGTACTTCCCGATACTGTATTTGAGGCAGTTGTTCGAATTCCTTATGATAAGCAAGTGAAACAAGTTCTTGCTAATGGCAAGAAGGGGGGTTTGAATGTGGGGGCTGTTCTTATTTTACCGGAGGGGTTTGAGTTAGCTCCTGCCGATCGGATTTCTCCCAATATGAAAGAAAAGGTAGGAAATTTATCTTTTCAGAACTACCGCCCTAATAAAAAAAATATTCTTGTGATAGGGCCTGTCCCCGGTCAGAAATATAGTGAAATCACCTTTCCTATTCTTTCTCCTGACCCCGCTACTAACAAAGATGCTTACTTCTTAAAATATCCTATATATGTAGGCGGTAATAGAGGAAGGGGGCAGATTTATCCCGACGGAAGCAAGAGTAATAATACGATTTATAATGCGACAGGGGCGGGTATAGTAAGTAAAATCATACGAAAAGAAAAAGGGGGATATGAAATATCCATAACCGATCCGTCGGATGGACGTCAAGTGGTTGATATTATCCCTCCAGGACCAGAACTTCTTGTTTCAGAGGGTGAATCTATCAAAGTGGATCAACCATTAACCAGTAATCCTAATGTTGGTGGATTTGGTCAGGGAGATGCCGAAATAGTACTTCAAGATCCATCACGTGTCCAAGGTCTTTTATTCTTCTTGGGATCTGTTATTTTGGCACAAATCTTTTTGGTTCTTAAAAAGAAACAATTTGAGAAGGTTCAATTAGCCGAAATGAATTTCTAGACTCGCAGATTTATTGACATTAAGTTCGTAAAAAGAACCCAATTATTGTTGTCGATTATGTATGATAAAAAAAATGAAATTATGAACAACCTTTTATTTACTTTGGTATGATTGCTAGATTTCAATGTTCTAAGTCATAAAACTAAGGCATTGGATTCTATGTTTAAATAGAATCCAATCGGGATAGATATTAGCATAAGGAAAAACAAACTATAAATGTGAGGAACAAAAGAAATAAGTCTAGGGGGGATTATTCGTCTTCTTACTCTTTCGACACAAGATAAAGGGTGTAGAAAATTCCTTTTCTTTTGTTGAAAGAGTAATGATTGATTCTTTTTGATCCTGTTCGTCAAAAATTCCTAGCCGTGGTGTCAGTTTTCCAGATGTATCAGAACTTTTTTTTTTATTTATTACGTAGAATTCAAATAGGGTAGTGGACAAAAAGGGAAGTTTATTTTATTGATTATTAAATAGATATAGAACTTATTCATCAATGAACTTCAAAAAAATTTCCATTTTTCTAAGATACTAAA